AAGGTCATAGGGTTTTGTATATAATAGCAAAGCAAAAATGATTTCAATTATACCATTATTATGATATTACATATTCTAATTTGAGAAAAATAAAAAGATTCGGTATTTGGGAGACAAAGACACAAAAACCAGAAACAATATAGAATCCATTTTTTTAGCACTTAACCGTTAGGGATTTCGTTGTTCAAAAAAAATGATTCGCAGAGAAGAGAGATATTTGTACTTTACTTATTTTTGAGTAGAATATGATTTGAAGTGTATAAGAAGGGTTGCATTTATTAAACACATATGCAGATAGCTATAATATCCGACTTCTCTTTTATTGCCGGTTCTATTCGGGACAGCCCGCGTCGTGCTCTATCAAAAGAGAATTTCTATTTAATGCAAAATTGAAGTAGGATAATTTTATGATAATTCCCTATCGAGAACATATCTAAATAATAGATATCTGTGTAACAATTTCTATTCTGGGGTTTACATATACTCATATGTTTTGTTATAATTGAAATTGAGAAGGATTTTTTGATTGAAAAAAATCAATACTGATTAGTTCTGTCTCAATTTGTATTTTCTTATGTCATTAGGAAAACACAATTTGAGATTCAACTCCCAGAATCGTTCATGAATTCGAACTAAGCAGTCAATAGTTAATGGTTCAAGTTTGTCGGCTGAAAATTCACATTTTATTTTCAATAGAAAAGCCAGAGAATGTTTTTAGCATTGTGGATTTTCAGATACTATACAATCAATCGAAGGGATGGATCAAATCCAATCCAAAAGGGGTGTTTCTTTTAGGAAAAGGATTAAGTAAAACAGGAGTCAAAATGCAAGTACAATAAAACTTCAGTAATCCGGGAAAATTTTTATCTATTTTGTATCAGTTTGGCGGCATGGCCGAGTGGTAAGGCGGGGGACTGCAAATCCTTTTTCCCCAGTTCAAATCCGGGTGTCGCCTGATCAATAAAAAACTCGAAATCCCTTCTTCTCTTCGGTTCTGCTGATATAACTCGCAGAATTCTTCCCCGGTAGAAGCAGAGGAAACAGACTGTTAATACTTGATTCTAAGCATGTGGTCTGAAGGTTTTCTAAACAAAAAGATTGTGAATCCTCGTTCGCATCTAGGATTCAAGGAAATAGTAAAATCTACTTGTAGGGGCTATCAAGACTTTACTATTCCCTTCTATTACTAAGGAAGTGTCTAATGACTGGATCTTGAATCAGATTGTAGAGCCTGATAGGAAATCAGATTCAATTAATAGTTTTGGAAGGGGGTGGAAGTTGCTTTATATACGACGGACTCGCGAGAATCTCTGAGTGCTCAGGTACCCAATCAATATTAGATTGGATGGATCATTTTTTTTTATAGAAAAAGGGGCAAAAAGAAAGAATTTCCTTTCGGCAACCCCTAATCAAGCCCCCTCTTTCACAGCGATAATCGGGAAGGGGGGTACCGGATTAGATCAAATGGGGAAATAGAGGTCTGTAATAGATAGTGATTTCTCTTTTTTAGAGATTTCTCCCTTTCTGTTTTTACTTACGAAGGTCAACAAAACAAAAAAAGAATAGGCCTTATTAGTCTTATTCCTACATGTTCCCATTCCCTTGGGAGGTTACTACGTATTTCACTTGTGTTTAATCTTTCCCGATTCGAAATCATAATCGATTTATTGGATTGGTTTCTCAATAGTGTTCGGTCAGAATCCCGTTTTGACTCTGCGCCATTGATTCCACTATTATTAGTGAGGAATAATGGAATAATTCCTTCGTATTTATAGAGATAGGGGACATAATTCACATGGATATAGTAAGTCTCGCTTGGGCTGCTTTAATGGTAGTCTTTACATTTTCCCTTTCACTCGTAGTGTGGGGAAGAAGTGGGCTCTAGAAGTACTACTAATTGAGTTGAGGAATCAAACCGTATCAATTGTTTTATAGATCGTTCTGCAACGCGTTTTGAACTTTTTAAAATAAAAATCTCTGAATTTCGAATCCCATTGGACTCCAATGGAGTAATTTATGATATGAATCATACTCTTTCAATCAAAGAGATATTTCAGTGATTCCCGTGTTTGTATTTCTAAAAGAAAAGGATTCAGATAATTGGAAATTTATTCCAACCTAAAATTCTTCCGAAATTTTCTATTTCAATCAATGGAATGAGCTCTTACTATCTTTATAGATGGATACTGAGGAAGACCGGACTTTTTTTTGATTTCTTTCCCTCTTTACTGTTCAAAGAAGAAGTAGTTTTGTTAAGTGTATACGCACTTTCTATGAGAAATGATATAGAGATAGTGGTTGTCTAACGAGAGACTATGGAATAATAAGATTTTGGCTGGGGCGAGTCACATATTGGACATTTACAGCTTGGTTTCTAATTTAAGAAAGGCGGTTTAGGCTTTATCGACTTATTTCATATCATGGTTCGGGCGTTAAAAATCGGCGAGGTTTCCTCTTCCTTATTAGTAAAAGGAAAGGAATTAGAATCCTAAGATAAGAATTATTTCAGATTGATCGGAACAAATAGATGTAGCAAATTGGGTGGGATGTCAATTCCATACAATATATGGAATTAATATACACATATATGAAGAGAATATTGTAGATTGATCTATAGAAACTTAAGCCGTTATCTTTATTCTAGATTACAACTTTATAGACTAAGAGATAGATAGTATGGTAGAAAGAAAGATGCATCTATTTCTTTCTTACCATATTATCTATCTCTTAGAATACTGCGGCTTATAGTCCGCTCATTTCATTTAAGTTAAGACGCGAAATTGGAATCCTTTTCATTTGACTTCGTCAATTTTTGATAAGAACTCAGAAGGAAAGTTTAATTCAAATGAATTAATCATTTTGACTGACTGTTTTTACATAAATGATAAGTAGAAAGGCGGTAGGAACTAGAATGAATAGCGCAGTAGCAATAAATGCAAGAATATTTACTTCCATAATCTCATCGGTTTTTTTACTTCGCAATAACTCGGGATTTAATCCCCTAGAGATGATAAATCTTTCGTCTGTAAATTCAATAAAAGAATTACCTCTCGATAATCTTGAATCGGATCAATATCATGAATAACAATATCTGATCTATGAAATCAACTCGTCGTCGAGACTTGAATAGTATAACATAGGAAGTTCTTTTATCCATACCGAATCCAAATTAGGATTCCTGACCCAATCAATCCAAAATGCCTTTATTTATAATCATTTATAATCCCTTTCCTTGTTTTTTTCTATAACCTACCTTGCGTCTTCCTTGTACAATCATCTGATGAAGGATCATCAGATGGCCTTTCCACTTGGATTAGTCACATAGTTACAAACCTAAACAAAGAATAAAAGCGAAATGGAAAAAAAAGAGTTAAGTTATAAACTCCTTGTTTTACTGTGATTTTTTGGAAGACAAAGAGGTTTGATAAGGATGAGGCCGGTAAAAAAGATCTACTATTCATCAAATTCACTATTTTAGGGTTTGGGATTTCTTCGATGGGCCTTAAAATTAAAACAAAATGGAAAAACAGGAAAAGAAATAAAGACTCCTTTTTGCTTTGGGAATGAAAGTATGCCCCCGACACCCTTTCATAGTTCATAGAAAGGGAAAAATGAATTGATGTATTTATTGGATATTGGATCCGTCGGGACTGGCGGGGCTCGAACCCGCAGCTTCCGCCTTGACAGGGCGGTGCTCTAACCAATTGAACTACAATCCCAGGGAAATAAGGGATCTAGCAGAAAATTTGATTCTTTTTTATCTTCATATGGGGTATTTTTGAAGGACAAGGGGGGTTATACCATCTCATGGTAGATTGGCGAATTATTGGGCCGAGCTGGATTTGAACCAGCGTAGACATATTGCCAACGAATTTACAGTCCGTCCCCATTAACCGCTCGGGCATCGACCCAGGAAGAATCAATTTTAGGCTTATTGGTAATCCATGATCAACTTCCTTTCGTAGTACCCTACCCCCAGGGGAATTCGAATCCCCGCTGCCTCCTTGAAAGAGAGATGTCCTAAACCACTAGACGATGGGGGCCGACTTGCCCAACCGCCCTCATACTATGATCATAGTATGATCAGTTTTTTGAAATTGTCAATATAATGGAATGATTAGATCCGAGGGATCTTTCCGTTTTTCAGAATTGTATAGAATTTTTGGATTCGTGATTCATTATGAATCGACATTCTCTATATAAATATAGTAAGCGGGATCAAGAAGTTATCGAAAATTTTCTCTAAGACTTTAGTTCAAGGGGACAAGTAGAATCTCTTCATCACATGATTCGATGAAATATCTTGAAATTTCTTTTAGGTCGAATTGGTAAGTGTACATGTATGTTATGTATCAATCAAGTGAATTTTGTTTTGATAGGGATCATCTCAATAAAAGAAATTAAGGCCGGTCTTGAAACAATTCATTTTCCCTAGACTTGCTAGGCAAATCCAGTTTATTATTCAAAAATCAGCCACTAGCCACTATAAGTATACTGCATATACTTATGTATATAATATATGTGCATATAGAGATTTTATCTACACAGTGACACGTTCGGGAATTAAATCAAATAAGCCCTTTTAACTCAGTGGTAGAGTAACGCCATGGTAAGGCGTAAGTCATCGGTTCAAATCCGATAAGGGGCTTTGATTTTTTCATAAATTTTTTTTTCATAAAAGTCTAGTCATAGTATTCAGAAAATAGAGATCTTTTTTTTTTATTTGGAATCAAAAAGGAACTAATCGGATAATACGTTATCATTATACTGAGTTAGAGTATAGTAGTTCTAGTTAGAAAGTGGAACATTTGTTCGGTAAATTTTCATTATTATGAATACGCCTCTTGAATCATCAAAGATGCCTATTTTCCATTATACCAATCAAATCCATTCGAAAGATTCGAAATCAACAAAAGAAAAAGTAAGTGGACCTGACCCGTTTAATTATGACTATATCCGCTATTCTGATATTAAAATTCGATAGAGATGAAATTTGAATT